ATAAATCAGGTAAAATGCGAATTTGACGGGTTGCAATAATAGCAATAATAATTAATAATTCATGAAAGAGATTATCATATTTCCGCAATTCAATTAGATGTTAAATCTAAAACTTTTGTGGTTCTAGAAGAAGAGTTTTTTGTTGGTTCTAGAAGAAGAGTTTTTTGTTGTTTTTTGCATTTTAAGGAATTGGTTAGTCATCCATTAACAAGTACCTGTAGTAGAGAATATTCGATGAAAGAAGGAGAACAACGAAAAAATAATTGGAATAATCAATATTCGTGATGCACATATTTGTGTATTAGATCAAAAAGGTCTTTCTTGACACTTAACTACAAAGAAGTTTTTTGAATATGGAAAAAAAAAAAAATGTAAAATCTAGAAAAGGATAATCAGAATTAGTAATCTTAGGATCTAGTTGTACAAAAACAAAAGAAATTTTTTATTTTTTCGAGTGATTTGGTCATGTGATACTTTTTTTTTCTTCTTATCTTATTCGAGATATTATATGAATGAATCAATTAAAAAATCTAATAAGTTAAATTCAAATTTCAAAGGTATTATAAATTCCTTTTTTCTATTTTCATTTGAAAATATACAAGAAATATACAAGTAAATAAACACTAAATAAAAAATAATAAATAAACTAAATAAACATTCAATAAATAAAAAATAAACATTAAATAAATAAACTAAAAGACTAAAAGAAACTATCCAAATAGAAATGATTTTACAATTTTATTTTGTAGTGATTTCCGTAGTTATTCAAAGAAAGTTTTTTTGAATGAAGTTATACAACACAGTTTTTATTACTTTTTATTACTTATTAAGTTATTTAATTATTTTATTACTTATTAATATTTAAGTTAATTAATTAAGTTAATTAATTTAATAAGTAATAGAATTATTTAGAATTATTCTAATTTTATTATTTTTATATTTTATTATTTTTATTAATATTAATAATATTTTTTATTAAAAATATTTGTTATGTTAATAATATTTGTTTTCGATTTTATTTCGCAAGAGTTGTCTAACAAATCTCTTAATTCGGAATCACGAGAGTAAGAGTATAAGTAGATGTTCTAGATGATAAATTGATTTTTTTTCTATCTATACCCCTCTATTTTATTAGTGCCATGTATAATCTATAATGATAATGATTAATAAATGATTGATAAATAAATATAAATAAATAAATTCTCAATTGAACTTATTCTTTCATTTGGTATTTTTCTTTATCCTCGTATCTTTTATCTTTCAAAAAATGAAACTTAGGGAAGTGCTTTTTCTTTACAAGACAAGCATATGTATAAAAAAGTTTATTTAGCTCCTTCATGCCTACTATAACTAGTTATTTCGGTTTTCTACTAGCGGCTTTAACTATAACCTCAGTTCTATTTATTGGTCTGAGCAAGATACGACTTATTTGAAATTAATTGAATGAACAATTTCTAAAAACAAAACGAAATTTTTCTGCAGTATTCCATCTATTCTCTAGTTCTTTACCATGTTCAGTATTCCATCTATTCTCTAGTTCTTTACCATGTTCATTTCCAATTCTTGGTTATTGAGATTTCTCAGCAATATGGATTAATATTTAAGGATAGATATTACCTCTCTTTTGCCTTTTTTCAAATAAATTTAAATGATTGAAGTTTTTCTATTTGGAATTGTCTTAGGGCTAATTCCTATTACTTTGGCCGGATTATTCGTAACTGCATATTTACAATATAGACGTGGTGATCAGTTGGACCTTTGACTAATATTAATTAACACCTTGGTTTTTTGACCTCCTCCTTTCTTTAATCCGTAGGAGGTCAAATTCAGATTGCTCTTCCATTTTTCCGTATAAATTTTGACCTAACAAAACAAGAAGAGAATCACGCTCTGTAGGATTTGAACCTACGACATTGGGTTTTGGAGACCCACGTTCTACCGAACTGAACTAAGAGCGCTTTTTTATCATAATCACAATACAAAAAAGAAGATTGTAAGTAAAAAAGATTCTTTTTTTTTTTTAACTCCACTACATCTTGAATGCTTATACTATCCTATATAATATCATATATATTAAAGATTAGATATGCCCAAAATTCAATTTTAATTGATCTCAATTGATCCCTCGTTATTAAAGATTAGATATGCCCAAAATTCAATTTTAATTGATCTCAATTGATCCCTCGTTATTGCTCAGAGACGAAGTAATAGGTAGGGATGACAGGATTTGAACCCGTGACATTTTGTACCCAAAACAAACGCGCTACCAAGCTGCGCTACATCCCTTTCAATTGGTTTACAATGTTATTGTAAAGAATACCCCTTTTGTTTTCCACATACTTATTTCATTTTCCCCATTGATTTGCCCTTTTTTCTTTTTGATCTCATATCATATATTATAGAATATATATATATATTATCTTATTATTTATCTTATATATATTATCATTATGTATTAGAATAAAATAAACATTATTTATTACAAACATTATTTATTACATACAGTTATTACAATAACAATTAAAGAAGGAGGATTTGAAATGCGAGATCTAAAAACATATCTATCTGTGGCACCGGTAATAAGTACTCTATGGTTTGCGTCTTTAGCAGGTCTATTGATAGAGATCAATCGTTTTTTCCCAGATGGGTTGACATTCCCTTTTTTTTCATTCTAGTTATCAACGTGTGGGGGAGGAGGTGAAGAAGATTAGAGATACAATTAAATATCTGTGATTACTAACTCCCCTCCTCTTTTTTTTTTTTATTTAATTTTAATTAGAATAAGTTAGAAAAGAAAAAGAATAAAAGTGGATTCAACTTCAGCAAAACTCGGAATTCGGGGCCCGCGCTTCAAGTAAATTAACTTCAATTAAATTAAGAGAAGGGAAGTGGAAATGGGGTTAGTGCAAGGGAAGTGGAAATGGGGTTAGTGCAACAGTATTATACAAGACGCTTAAATGAAATACTGTACTGCGATTCTAATCTAAACTTCTAATCAAAATAGAGTTTAAAATCTTTGTATTACTTATTATTACTATAACTATATTAGTTACTATAACTATATTAGTTGCAATGAAATCTTTTAAAATTTGGATTTCGAGTTAGCAACTTCTATTTTTTTCGTTCCTCTCTTCTTCACTTCTTCACTTCGGATCGGAAAATAAAATAAAAGAGTTGAGTGAATAAAAAATCCCAAGGAGGTTCATGGCCAAGGGGAAGGATGTGCGAGTAAGGGTTATTTTAGAATGTACCGGTTGTGTTCGAAACAGTGTTAATAAGAAATCAAAAGGCATTTCCAGATATATTACTCAAAAGAATCGACATAATACGCCTAGTCGGTTGGAATTGAGAAAATTCTGTCCCTATTGTTACAAACATACAATTCACGGAGAGATAAAGAAATAGATGGAACCGATCGCTTGCGTGTCACCTTTCCAAGGAAGATTAAAATGACATAAATACCATATTAACATATTATATATTAATATTTCAATTCTTAAATTCAATTTAATTTATATTAAATTGAATATTAATTAAAAATGAATTGAATTATTATTATTATATTAATTCAATTATTATTATATTAAATTATTATATTAATTTTATTATTATATTAAATTATTATATTAAATAAAAATATATAATTATAATAATTATATATAAATATAATTAATAAAATATATATAATTAATAAATATATAATTAATAAAATAAAAAAAAAATATATATATAAATAGAAAATAAACAAGATATAAAATAAACAAGCAAAATCCTATTTTAAAATTCTAAATCATTTTTGATCCAATTGAACGAAATAGGATTTTCGAAATAAGGAATAAACAAACCATGGATAAATCCAACCGACTTTTCCTTACGTCCAAGCGATCTTTTCGTAGGCGTTTGCCCCCGATCCAATCGGGGGATCGAATTGATTATAGAAACATGAGTTTAATTAGTCGATTTATTAGTGAACAAGGAAAAATATTATCTAGACGGGTGAATAGATTGAGTTTAAAACAACAACGATTAATTACTATTGCTATAAAACAAGCTCGTATTTTATCTTTGTTACCTTTTCTTAATAATGAAAAACAATTTGAAAAAAAGCGAGTTGGTCACTCTAACTACTGATCTTAGAACCAAAAAAAAAAAAAATAGGTTTACTCCAACTTCAATTGAATCAAAATTCCAATCCGAACTCAAACGTAGATTGATGTTTTGTTCAAAAAATCCGAAAATCAAAATTGGATTTTCGTGTCGTAAGAAAAAAAACGAATTGGGGAAGAAGAATTTTTTTTTTAGTGAATGTTTTTGTTCAGTTTGATTACTTTATTTTTTAGTGAATGTTTTTGTTCAGTTTGATTACTTTACTTGATCATATTATCATCATATTTTATCGTAAAAATTTCTATTCTACCTTCCCGGAATTCATTTTTCAGGAAATTCCATGTAAAACATTCCATGGATTCCTTCCAATTTTCTTATTTTATAATATCATTGGAAATCATATAAAGACAATTCCTATTTAATATAGCTATTTGTGCAAGTATTTTACGATTAAGAAGCAACTGTCTTTTGTACAGATTCTTTATTAATATACTATAACTATGGGATACCCCTTTTTCGCGAATTACTGCATTTATCCGAGTGACCCACAAACGACGAAAATGTCTTTTTTGTCTATCTCTATCCCGATGGGCCGAAACCAAAGCTCTTATTTTTTGTTGAATAATTGTTCGAGTAAGTCTTGAATGAGCCCCGCGAAAGCTTGATGCGAATAAACGAAGTTTTGTTCTACGCCTCCGAGCTATATATCCTCGTCTAATTCTGGTCATTGAATACACGAAACTTTGATGAATAACTAATTGATTTCCTTTCTTTCAGTTATTCTTTCCTCCCTTTTCTATAATAACAAAACGGATTTTTCCAATGTATAAAATAACAATTCCAACGGCTTTTGCTACTATAACCTTCCCAACCACGATTTTTTCTTTTTTTTTTTTTGAGGTATTTCACCTCGAAATAAGAAACTGGATTGATACTAGGTATCAAACACAAACAAAAATATAAAAAATAAAAAATTAAGTAGTAAATAGATAAAAAATTAAGTAGTAAATAGATAAATAAATAGTGGGTTCCATCGTTTCTATGGTTACTTCTTAAACGGTGAGGTTTTCTCTATACACCGGAGCCCCCTCCTTCATTTAATCAATGCTATTGTTAACGTGTACAGTTCACACTCTTTGGCTCTACCCATGAATTATCCAGTAATAGGTCTTTCACAAGGAGATCTATCTATACAGTAACGGTATTTAATTATGAGGATTAGCTAATTCGTTGACCCTGTTAGTCCGTTCTTGCAAGAGTAGGGGCATAAATTTTCGGCCTTTTAATAAGATTTCCCCTGCTTAATGGATAATCATTTGTCATTTGTTACCAATGGGAAATTCTTTCTTGTTTTCAATTTTCAATTGAAAATTGAGTTGATTGAATTTGCACCAATGAAACCATAAATTTGATACACAATAGATGAAAATGATAGATCTTTTTTTTTTTTTTAGATAATGAAGGAGATTCTTCCATTCTATCCTATTCATCCGTACTGACACAGATAGTGGAAAAATTTTTACTTTCTTTTGTCCAAGCTCATGATCTAAACAAGTCGCACATACACCCTAGTACATGTTCCTCGGCGCTGAGGACATCCCCCAAGAGCGGGGGATTTGGTGACATTTCTAATTGGCTGTCTTGTGTTTCTAATAAGTTGTTTAATAGTTGGCATCTCGAATCGTATGCATAATGGGCTGGTTTAGATCGATCCTAACCGCATGATTATGAATTTTTTCTATATTAATATTCTATTCTATTAAATAATATTAAAATAGAATTAATTTCAATTTAATAAAATTTAATAAAATAAATAATAGGATATTAAATTGAAATTCCGGTAAGAAAAAAAATCTCAAATCGCGATTTGCGTGAAATTCCTGCTATTTCTTATGCAACTGCTACAAGATCAACAATTCCATGAGCTTGGGCTTCTGTTGCTGACATAAAAACATCTCTTTCCATGTCTTCGGATACAACCCATAAGGGTTTTCCCGTTCTTTGTGCATAAATCCTTGTGAGGATTTCGCGCAGTTTCAGCAGTTCTTCTGCTTCCAGGACAAATTCTCCTATTTGTGCACGATGATAACCAGCAATAGGTTGGTGAATCATTACCCTGATGATATAAGAAAAAAACGGTTATTCTATCTCGCTCTCGCATAACATAATATAAAAATATAATAAATACTAAGGTGCCGGGAAGAGATAAAATAAAGTAAAGAAGAAAAAAAAGATAGAATTGAACAACCGTACAGGCTTTGCTTGTGTATTGCATACGGCTCCATACTAGAATTCACTTTTCTTTTACCTTTCATGGAAGAAAAATCTAGGCTTAAATAAGTAAATGCTCCAACAACCACCCTTTCCTTGGGAAGAGTTAAAAAACAAAAATACTATGGTGGTCCCGTTGCTTTATTTCATCAGTGATTTAGCAATCCCAAAGTTTCTTTTTTTTTTATTTGAATTTTTTTTTATTTGAAAAAAAAAAAAATAATAATTAATAATATAATCTTTTTTTTGTACTCTTTTATAACATAACTCGTTTTAAGAGCCCCCCGGTGCGAAAACAAAAAAGTTTGTGACGCTGAACTAGGTCCCTGATAGAATAAAATCAGAAATACCCTTAATATTTCATACTCCTCTTTCGATACATAATCTAATGTTTTAAAAAACCTTTCTTATATCTATATCGAATTCGAAATGCCATGCTATTATTACTTAATATTTCTATTTCATATGGCGAAGGCATAGTTTTTTTTCTTTCAAATAAAAACCCATTGGCGCCAAGCATGAGGGAATGCTAAACGTTTGGTAATTTTTCCTCCGACCAGGATAAAAGATCCCATTGAAGCAGCTAATCCCATGCATACTGTTTGTACATCTGGTCGCACAAATTGCATAGTATCATAAATAGCTATTCCGGGTATTACCCACCCGCCAGGAGAGTTTATAAACAAATACAAATCTTCGGTCTGGCTCTCTACACTGAGATATACCATAAGACCAATAAGTTGATTCGAGATCTCGCTATCAACATCTTGACCTAAAAAAAGTAATCTTTCTCGATAAAGTCGGTTGATTAGGATAAAATTCTATCCTCTAGAAACCGTACATGCACCTTTTGATGCATACGGTTCACCAAAAATCGCGAAAATAAAAAAAGAATCAATGTGTAGATTCCAGCCCTCCTTTTTTCGATAGTGAATACTTTTTCACTTTTTTTTGAATAAAGGGGCTTTTCTTCTATTTTGAATACTTTTTCACTTTTTTTTGAATAAAGGGGCTTTTCTTCTATTTTTCAAGAAAGATGAGTTTTGACGCGTTTACTTATAAAAAATAAAAAAATTCATTAAACTTATCAAACTAACTTCTCATTGATGTATTCGTTCATCGAGATTCAATTCAAATCACGATGGCATTTTCTTGTTCCTGAATGGGCTTTTTCAATTCTTTTAGGTTTGTGCTCTACTCCGAGTAAAGATCTGCCCGATTTTTATTTGCACATATAAGACAAATGTCCCAATACCGCGTCTTTTTGTTACAACTTCTTTTTTTTTATTTAATTCACGCCTTCTGCCAAATATTTGACGTATTCATTATATTATTTTATTCGATTGAATATGATTAGCAGTTCGAAATTATTCAAAATTTATAAATTTTTTATAAATAGAATAGGATACAAGTAGTAATCATAATAGATATATTACCAATTGGGTTTTATAAACGGAGCCTGGATACTTCATTTTTTTGTTTTTGATCCAAACAGGGCAACCATAAATTATTCTAATTGATAATATTAATTTGATTACCTCAAAAGCATAGATCTAATTGAACTTCATTGCACTCCACGCTCCAAATTTTGGATGATTTAATCAATCTTTTTGGGGCGAAACAGAGGATATCTCAATCGGGTGAGAAAACGGGGGAATCCCGTATGACCCAATATATCTGACAAGTCGCACTATACGTCAATCCAAATTGAATCGTCGTCCCCAGGATTTCGAAAAGGGACTTTTGGAACACCAATAGGCATTAAATGAAAGAAAAAAAAGATTAAGTACTCTATTTCACTTTGATGTGAAAACGTAAGAATGAGTTTATTGTTTTAAGAATATTGTTTAAGAATATTGATCCTTCTAATTTGAAAATTTTTAGAATAATTTATATTTAGAAAAAATTATAAAAAAATAAATAAAATATAAGGAAGACAAAACGAATAGAGTTAAACTCTTACGAATAGGTCCTTTGAATGATGAACAAATCTCTATGGGTTCGCTCATATAAAATGGAGTCAACTCCCCATTGCGTATTGGTACTTATCGGGTATAAAATAGATTTGCTTCTCTTTTCTTTGTTCCTACAAACAAAATTGTTACATTATTACTAAAATAAAAAGAATAGAAAAATATATATAGATATATATTAATTATTAATTCTTTCTCCGAAATAATCGACTTTAAAAGGGAGGTCCATAACATAGTTTTTCTAGTGCAATAAAGTTACATAGTGTCTATTTTTGATGAATAAAGGGGTATTTCCATGGGTTTGCCTTGGTATCGTGTTCATACTGTCGTATTGAATGATCCCGGTCGTTTGCTGTCTGTCCATATAATGCATACAGCTTTGGTTGCTGGTTGGGCCGGTTCGATGGCTCTATATGAATTAGCAGTTTTTGATCCCTCCGACCCCGTTCTCGATCCGATGTGGAGACAAGGTATGTTCGTTATACCCTTCATGACTCGTTTAGGAATAAGCAATTCGTGGGGTGGTTGGAGTATCACAGGAGGAACTATAACCAATCCGGGTATTTGGAGTTATGAAGGTGTGGCTGGGGCGCATATTGTGTTTTCCGGCTTGTGTTTCTTGGCAGCTATTTGGCATTGGGTGTATTGGGATCTAGAAATATTTTGCGATGAGCGTACAGGAAAACCTTCGTTGGATTTGCCCAAGATCTTTGGAATTCATTTATTTCTCTCAGGGGTAGCTTGCTTTGGGTTTGGCGCTTTTCATGTAACCGGATTGTATGGTCCTGGAATATGGGTGTCCGATCCTTATGGATTAACTGGAAAGATACAACCAGTAAGTCCGGCATGGGGTGTGGAAGGTTTTGATCCTTTTGTTCCAGGAGGAATAGCCTCTCATCATATTGCAGCAGGTACATTGGGCATATTGGCGGGCCTATTCCATCTTAGTGTCCGTCCGCCCCAACGTTTATACAAGGGATTACGTATGGGAAATATTGAAACTGTTCTTTCCAGTAGTATCGCTGCTGTCTTTTTTGCAGCTTTTGTTGTTGCTGGAACTATGTGGTATGGTTCAGCAACTACCCCGATTGAATTATTTGGTCCCACTCGTTATCAATGGGATCAAGGATACTTCCAGCAAGAAATATATCGAAGAGTTAGTGCCGGGCTAGCCGAAAATCAAAATTTATCCGAAGCTTGGTCTAAAATTCCCGAAAAATTAGCTTTTTATGATTACATTGGCAATAATCCGGCAAAAGGTGGATTGTTCAGAGCAGGTTCAATGGATAACGGGGATGGAATAGCTGTTGGGTGGTTAGGACATCCGATCTTTAGAGATAAAGAAGGGCGTGAACTTTTTGTACGCCGTATGCCTACTTTTTTTGAAACATTTCCAGTTGTTTTGGTAGACGGAGATGGAATTGTTAGAGCCGATGTTCCTTTTCGAAGGGCAGAGTCGAAGTATAGTGTCGAACAAGTAGGTGTAACTGTTGAGTTCTATGGTGGCGAACTAAATGGAGTCAGTTATAGTGATCCTGCTACTGTGAAAAAATATGCTAGACGCGCTCAATTAGGCGAAATTTTTGAATTAGATCGTGCTACTTTGAAATCCGATGGTGTTTTTCGTAGCAGTCCAAGGGGTTGGTTTA